AGAAGTAGAAAAAAATCTCGGATTTAGATTTATTAAATCAATAATAAGTAGAATAAAAAATTTTTATTCCTTGTTTATTACGTGTTAGTAAAGTTCCAACGAAAACCGCCCAATTGAAGGAAATGCCAGAATTTTACATTTCTAGGATCAACCAACTGGGGTTTTGTCGTTATAAAATATTAGATTCTATAGAAGCAATGATAAATATATACGAATAGAGCGCAAAAAAGGGGGGGAAATAAAAAACAAAGTATAGAAAAGTTATACAAAATTTTATACGAATCACTGCCCCCTTTTTTTATTTCCTTAATTTAATTTCGTTTGATTAGGGCAAAGTTACTTAAAAACCTCCGCCTTCTTTAAAATATCCCGAACAGTTCCTGTAGGCTGAGCGCCTTTTTCAAGGAAATATAGAATAGCGGGAACATTTAAACAGCTTTGCTTCTTTATCGGATCATAAAAACCCACTTTCCGAAGATCTCTTCCTTCTCTTCGGGATCGAACATCAATTGCAACGATTCGATAGACGGCTCATTGGGATAGATGTAAGTAAATGAAGAAGACCCCCCCCCTAGAAACGTATAGGAAGTTTTCTCCTCGTACGGCTCAAGAAAAAATGATTCGAGGTTTTGTCTATGTATAGAATTCTAATGAATGGCAAAAGGGTTGATAAAATCAATTAGACTAGGATTTCACTCATTTTTTTCTTCGTTCTTCCTAAAAAAAAAAAAGAAAAAATCATTTGTACTCATAACTCAAGTTGGATAATTCTCAAATAGCTCAAAAGAAAACCAAATCTTTAAGCAATTTATTTCATTTATTGAATGGTCTTTAACCCCCCTTTTGTTTGTCTCGTTTAAAATACAATCATCTATTTTAAAATACAATCATCTATTTTGATTTGGATTCTTTATTCTGATCCAGTTATTGAGACAATGGAAACGGCGTTTCCTTGTTCTGGGATCCTTTTTCTTTGTTTTAAATCATTGGGTTTAGACATTACTTCGGTGCTTCTTAATCCTTCCAACAAAATGGCAGCAACATACCCCTTTTGTGATTTCTTTCTATCAAAGAATCATACGAATGGTTGATTCCCCGTGATACACTTTGAATCGAAAGAGTTTTATCAATTCCAACAAAATTTCCTTTTGAATTGAAAACTTGCCCGAATCGGATCCTTTCGATTTCTATATTGATGATATACTTACGAAGTTGTTCCAATTTATTGATTGGCATTAACCCTAGATCCTTGCCCCTGAAAGTTGAATCAATACTTTACTACTCGAGCTCCATCATGTACTATTTACATTACAACCCAACAAAAAGAGGGGTTCTAGTGGAACAGAACAAACGATGTCGGGCCAAGAGCACCTTCATTCCTATATAAAATGGCGGATGTAAGAATAAGAATCCACACCGGATCGTGTCCTTCAAGTCGCACGTTGCTTTCTACCACATCGTTTCAAACGAAGTTTTACCATAACATTCCTCTAATTTGGAGCCAGTATGGAATTGATTCAATTATGGAATCATGAATAGTCATTGGTTCAGTCGGTACATAGACATAGTAATCTATACCCTTTTTCTTCTATACATAGAACATAGATGGTAAAGATCTTTTCATAGAAGAAATCTTAGCAAGACCCCACCTTTTATTGTATGAATGCAACTTTTTTATAAAAAAAAAAACAAACTAACAGAAATATAGAAATAACATAACTAACATAAATAACACGAATAAATGAATTCTTTTTAACCCTGCATCTTCAAGTGACTCAATAGAAGAGATTGACCCATCTGCGACTTCTTTGAATACCAAAGATTCAACTCATAAGGAATCATTCAAAATGTTTATAATCGAAAAAGTTTCCTATTTCGACATCATTAATCATTATTGGAATAAAGTTTTACAGTAAAGACTACATTTGATCATCATAAAAAAAGAGAAATATCTCTTTCTTTTCGAATTGAATTATCAATGATTTAAAGCCGATAAATAGATTGAACAAGAAACCCAATTTTTTTTTCGTGAGATGGATAAAAAAGACTGATATAAGAGAAGATTTAGGTCCTTATTCTTTCGATTCTTATTTTATTAATCAGATGAACGAGTAGGGGTTTTTCGTATCTATCAGATAGACTGAACAACTGTCACTGTTATGGATATTCTATGTTATGGATATTCTATAATTAACTATTTCAATATTTAAGGGATTACATTTCTTTTTAACAAAAATGGAAAGGCTGTTGTCACTGAACGTTGTCACTGAAATAGAACGAAATCGAATAATAACAATACATATATATTACATATTAAGTTAAACTAAGCATTTCCTCATTTTATATGTATTTTTTTTGTTTAACCTGGAATTAAGTAATCTTTCTGCAATCTTGGCATAAAGTGACTAAAATATATGAATTACCCCATCTCAATCGTTACATAGATTTACAATTATTCATTAGAACCAAACACGAAATACCTAAAAAGGTCAAAAAAACATCGGTTACATATGTAACTTGATTCGTTGTTAATGAGATTCGGACAGACACAGATATTTAAATGAATATCTCCCGTTGCTGATTAATACCTATCTACCCCCCCCAATTCTCTGGGAATGCTGAATCAGAAATCAAAAAAGATCCCTTTTACGGAAAGGGAACTATCTAGGGACAAAGACAAACACGTCCAGATTAAGCCCTTGCTCCTAATTTTTATTTTACCCTAACCCAAGTCTTAAGAGACTTAATCCCATTGATTGAATGTAATAACCCCCTCTTGTCTCTTGTTTATAATTCAGAGGGCCTAACCTAATAATTGGGCTGCCTCAGTTAAGTTTAATGGATAGGGAATAAGAGATAGGGAAGGTAGGTTCTTTCTTATTGCGATTCACAACGGATCGTTGAAAATTCAAATAGATATGAGACATAAGGTTTTTAAGGTTTTTCTAAGTAACTAACTTCCTTCCAATATGAAGGGAATGAACATATGGTGAAAAGCCCGCCCTACTTTACTTTATTTGAAAGTGTGACCTATGTTCCCATCGTACCTGGATCACAAACAAAAATATTCAGTTATATCTGCATATCATTTGAACTCGATTCAGTTAGTTCAGTTTGTGAAAAAAAGATATGATTCAGAGAAGAATCATTCAAAATCAGAAAAGAAACAAGAATCACATTCTATCCAATATTAGGCCTTTAAGCAGAACGTTATTTACAAAAGCAACCTTTACTCTGATAGAATGGATATGTCCTGGGACGGAAGGATTCGAACCTCCGAATAGCGGGACCAAAACCCGTTGCCTTACCACTTGGCCACGCCCCATTTAGATTTCTATTCGACAATACTAAAGAATAATGTTAGTATTGGGTTTTGGTCAATTCCAGTCCAAATATCTATAGAAAATCTTTATAAAATAGATTAGATTCTTGCTAGGATTTTAACACGTGTAGATATAGAATTTAATTGAATTCATTGATCATTACATATAATTCAATTAAGATATTCTATGAAAGTATGATTTCTTCTATTCTCCTTTGAGAATTGGGGGATTTTTGATTGGGTGCGTTCAAAGAAAAAGAAGGATTTTTTGTCTACCGTACTTTAACTTCATTTTTCCTTATTTTTTCCTTATATCAATAACTCAATCAAAATGCAATTATCTCCAAGAACAAAATGTCTGTTATGCTTAATATCTTTAGTTTGATCTGTATCTGTCTTAATTCTTCCCTTTATTCGAGTAGTCTTTTCTTCGCCAAATTGCCCGAGGCCTATGCTTTTTTGAATCCAATCGTAGATCTTATGCCAGTCATACCTTTGTTCTTTTTTCTCTTAGCCTTTGTTTGGCAAGCTGCTGTAAGTTTTCGATGAGATTTTTAATACCATCCTAGAAAATTCATGATTTATTCGAGAAAAAAATTCTAACAATTAATAAAATCAAATAAGTCTTACAGTATGAACCTTCGATTCAAACATTGAAAGTCCTGGATAGCCGCGATAAATCCAAATCTGGCTCACCCCATATCCCCCATTCTGACCTTTTTCCAGTGAAAGAATATTGGGGTTAGGTTAGGGTCCCCCACAATATATAATTTGGGGGTATGAAAGAAATTTTTGGTAATGAAAGACTCTTAGTATAACTGAATTTGAATTTCTGAAATTCTTTTCTGTTTCTAGAAAGCACTTCATTTCTTGGTGTCAAAATATTTGGTATAAAATAAAAATGGAGGATCTATTCTCTTTTCTCGTTTTTTTTTCCAAAAAAAAGATCTTGGAGATTGTGTAATGCTTACTCTCAAACTTTTCGTTTACACAGTAGTGATATTCTTTGTTTCTCTCTTTATCTTTGGATTCCTATCTAATGATCCGGGGCGTAATCCTGGACGTGAAGAATAAAAGGAGGTTTTTCGTTTTCCTTGCTTGATTTTTAAATTTTCTTAGGGTTTTTTATCTATTCGACACGCTTAACTAAGAAAAAAGAAAAGGATTGGCGAAATTTGAAAGAGAAATCAAATATCAAGTCATCAACAAAAACGGAAAGAGAGGGATTCGAACCCTCGGTACGAATAACTCGTACAACGGATTAGCAATCCGCCGCTTTAGTCCACTCAGCCATCTCTCCCAATTGAAAAAGATAATTATTATGTTACATTACACATGAAATAAGGATTGAAAAAATCTTTCTTTCTCTGTCTTTATCTATATTATATATCTACAACTTTTATTAGCAATTCCATTTAGATCAAGTAAGGGCTCGAAGGATTCAATAGAAAGAAAAAAATAGAAAGAAAAAAAAAAGAGGACCTTTTTGCTTTGATTTTGTTCGAAAGGCCCCTTTTTTATTCCCGTGGCCTGGCCTGGTCACTACCTAGCCGGGCCTTTTTTGTTCCAACGAATCCTAGGCAAAACAATTTATCCGATTTGAAAACAAAAAAGGGTTTGCTATTAAAGCAACAACAAAAAGACGAAGGAATATTTTCATTCTTATTATATAAAATCA